ATATTTTTATTAAACACCTAACCAAATCTACCCTAACCCTCAAGCCACAAACAAAAAACCTTAGGCGAAACCCTCTCAACAACAATCGGCATAAAAGAGTGATTTACCCCACAAATCTCCCTACACTGACCATACATAACCCCAGACCCTATAAGATGAACACCCAACTGATTAATTCGACCAGGAATAGCATCAACCTTTACCCCAATAGAAGGAATAGCTCAAGCATGAATAACATCCGCAGACCTAACCAAAACCCGTCTATCCACCCCATAGGGCAACACACATCGATTATCCACCTCTAACAAACGATAACCAACCACATCATTCTCGACGGCTCTCACTATATAAGAATCAAAATTAACTATATTATTACTATCCCCATATTCATATTCCCAATACCACTGATGACCAATCCTCTTCACCCTAACCACAGGTCCACCAACCTCATCTAGCAAATAAAGCAAACGAACAGATGGAATAGCCAAAATTAATAATAAAACCCCAGGAACCACAGTTCAAGCAGCTTCCAATGCCTGAGCCTCCACAAGGAATCGCGAAGATAAACCACTTTTCAACAAACAAACCATTATATAACCCACAAAAGATGATACCAACACGAGGACAAACATAGTATGATCGTGAAAAAATCTTAATTCAAACCCTAAGACACTATAACTATCCTGAAACCCAAACTGACCCCAAAAGCTCATTATCTTCTTCCTATTTATATAAGCACCAATTCGCCTAAAACAAACTAACGAAAAGAATTTCCTATCTACAGAACCACAACCTATCGTTTTCTTTAAACTATTCGTTAACCTTCATACATTCACCACTTCCCCGCTCTTCTCCAATTATGTTAGATCAAATTAACATTTTTCACAAAACTTTTAATAAACAAACCAACTATAACCCAATACTGAGAAGTAGCCGAGCTAATACATAGCTTCTAACTATGTAAAGAGAGGTTTGACTCCTTCCACTTCTCTCAACCAATGAAATATCCCCATAAAATTTTATTTCTATTTTTAATAGTAAGAAGCACCATTCTAGTACTCTCATCTTCTTCCTGATTAATTACATGAATAGGATTAGAGATCAATATACTAGGATTCATTCCCCTTATATTCAATCAACAAAATGCAAACGAATCAGAAACAGCAGTGAAATACTTACTTCCACAATCAATAGCCTCAACAATCTTTATTGCCGCAGCAATAATCTCAACCTACACAAACACTGCACAAACACTGTTAGCGATTGCAATATGCCTAAAGTTAGGGGCTGCACCATTTCACCTATGATTTCCACCCGTCATAGCAGGCTTACAACTACTCCCCGCATTTATCCTATTAACCTGACAAAAAATCGCTCCAATCTTTGCAATTAACTCAATAGAACAAACTACCTCAAATAGTCTACTCCTCATTGCCAGAATCAGAGCAGTATGAGGAGGAATTGGAGGACTTAATCAAACAGACATCCGATCCTTACTAACATACTCATCTATCGCACATACCGGATGAATAATTGCCAGAATCACAACAAATACCCAAACATTACTTATTTATACTTTCACCTATATTATAATTAATGTCTCAATTTACCTTTCCTTAAACAAAATTCCAACAAACACCCACAAACAACTATTTATCACAAAACAAAACAATAACCTGACATTATTAATTATTAGTATCTTATCTCTAGGAGGACTTCCACCATTTACAGGATTTATTATAAAACTTTTAGTTATCTTTTCCATCAAAACTTCCCTACTCACCTTATTATTTCTAATTTCAGGAGCACTAACAAGCCTATCTTTCTACTTATCCTTCATATTCTCACCATTACTCAACAGATTCAAAACATACCAAAACCAACCAAATTTTATACAGCTCTCAATTTTCCTTTCTATAACTCAAATTCTCCCACTATCACTTCTTCTTTTCTTCCTCTAAACCCCAAATCAATGGGATAAGCTAAATATATTAAGCTGTTGGGCTCATAACCCAAAAATAGAATCATCTTCCCATTAATTATACTCCACTAAAAAATTAAACAATATAAACACTAACTCTCTCACTCCAGAGACCCCTCACGTCACTCATGAACAACCCCAACAAATAACAAAATCAAAAAGAATAACAAAATCAAATAACCACCAACTCATACTCAAACACTTCCAATTACTATAACAACAGGAAAAAGCAATACAATCTCCACATCAAAAACCACAAAAATAACAGCCAACAAAAAAAACCGCAATGAAAAAGGCACTCGAGAAGATCCAACCGGGTCAAACCCACACTCAAATGGACTCGACTTTTCACGACCTAAAACATAACAAAAACCTAATAATAAACCAACAACTAATAAAACCCTAGTTAATCCTACAGACAGCAATACACTCCCAACAACCTTTTCCATCTACCTACATCCCCATCCCACAGGTATTTACTTATCAAAATATTTCCATTTACAACTAAAAAATAAAATTTTACTAATCCAACATAAATTGATAAATTAGCTCTATACTTTAAACAAAAGATCTGATTTGCATTCAAACATTGAACCACCATTCTAGAGCTAACATACATCACCCCACTAATAAAGGACCTCGGAGAATATTTGCCTTGAAATCAAAAAGAAAGTGTTCGACTCACTTATCCTTTTCCACACACCCAGCTGACTAAGTGTTTATCGCACATTGACTTTTCACGTCAAAAGAACATCTTATATGTATTTAGCTATAAAAAAACTAACCTCTACCTTGAAAAACTTTATTAATTACTTAAGGAATAACTGAACTCTCATTATTCCAATCTTATCCTTACTACTAACTACAATCTTACTTTATCATTCCCTAAGACCACTAATACCAACCATTCACTCAACCCAAGAATTAAAACTCCCTCAAATAACACTAGACAAAAATTATGACCCTAATGATATGCCACAAACAACAGGAAATTACACCCTAACCCAAAGCCCAGCTAACACAAATATTAGCTCAGCAAAATAACTTTGTTATTTTTATAACGCCCAGAGATTTAAGTTATCTAAACTAGTAGCCTTCAAAGCTTTAATTGGCCCCTAAGCCAATCTCTACAACCAAACAAACAAGAAACATTAGTGTTATGGTTTCGGCCCATAAAAAGGCAAAATTCTTGCCCTTGTTTTTAAAACGTTTCATTGATGCGTCAAATTAACTTTATCTTTATAACTACATATGGTAGCGTAACACGCATTGTGCCACTTAACTACTTCTAAAGCTTAACTTTAAAAAAGTTAAGCTTTACCCTAGTCAAGGATACTCCTATCCAAGAAGCCATTTCCACAACACCAATGTCTTATATTATATTAGCTAGAAAACTAGGCTACAGAAAAAGATAACAGGGGTGACAAAAATGGTGCCAGCAGTCGCGGTTACACCACTATCCCAAGCTAATTCATTCGTACAAAGAACATCATAATAGACTACAAAACTATCTTCATACGTAAAAAATATATTTTAAATATACCCAAATTAGTCTTTATAATTAAGTTCTAACAAACCACAAATTCAAAACTCGGATTAGATACCCGACTATTGTGTGGCTCAACACATTAAAGAATACTACAAGCGAAAGCTCGAACCTCAAACAATGTGGCGGTGCTTGACTCCCTATCAGGGGATCCTGTGGCTTAATTCGATAATCCACGCTAAACCTCAGCTTTTATCGCTCATTCAGCTTGTGTATGGCCGTTTATGCTTGCTCAGAAAAGAAAACAAAGGAAGCTATAAGATTAATCTTAAAATTCAGGTGACATACAGCCAATTAAAAGCCGCCACATGGGATACAAATGACTACACCATCGGATTTCTAAAGCTTAAAACTTTAATAAAGGAGGACTTGAAAGTAAGGTTAGATTCATAAAACCAACCTGAACAAGAACTTAAGCGCGCACAAATCGCCCGTCACTCCGACAGCAAAGTAGGATAAGTCGTAACATAGTAGGGGTAATGGAAATTGTCCCTAGTAGTCCACGATGGCCGAGACCAGGCACCGAGCTTTTAACTCGACTACAGTTATTAAACTTCAGGACAGTTTTGAGAAGCTAATTAGCATTGGTCTTGTAAACCAAAGACAGGATATAACACACCCCAAAACTCCCAACAAAGTGGCCGAGTATTTAGGCAAAAGATTGTAGCTCTTTATACGGGTCTCCCCCTTTGTAAGCAATCAACAATTAACCCCCAAAACCTAACTAAAGAAAATATTTAACTCTTTCAGTACTTTGTTATAACTATTTTACAATTTCACATCACTAACCCGCAAGGATACCCTATTATACGCACATCACAGAATAGTTTATCACTCCTCCCTTTTGCATCATGGAAGAGCAACATAAAACCACAAATTTAACTTCCCGAATAACTATGAGCTACTAGTACATAAACCTTAATATAGCATAATTAAGATATTAATTACTTGTAGGAGCAATAAGCCTTCCATATAGTTTGATAGCTGGCTTTCTTCAAAAGGCATCAAAGTGCCTTCCTGTACAAAAAAACAAAATATTTCATTTACAGGAAAAAGCCTCCTGAGGACTAGCTCAGGAGGCTCGCATAAATTAGAACAATACCCGCTTATTAATAGTAGGCCTAAAATCAGCCATCTAATAACGTTCCAGTAATATAACCTCTCCACTAATATTAATATCCAAATATTCATATTACATATATTAGAAGAACATAATGAATAACATCAACTCACTAAAGAACTGGCATCTTATTAGTATTTGTCAAACTTTCTCTTTATATTTTTAAAACCTAAAATCATAATACCAACAATTAACATCAAACCATATAAAATGAACTCGGCAAATAATTTCCTTGCCTGTTTACCAAAAACATCGTCTTTTGATTCTTATTACATAAAAGATAATGCCTGCCCAGTGAATTTTTAAACGGCCGCGTTAGCGTGAGCGTGCTAAGGTAGCGTAATAATTAGCCTCTTAATTGGAGGCCAGTGAAAGGCAACACTAGGAATACCTGTACTTTGTATGAAAAAAGAACTTTTTTTCTAAGTGAAAAATCTTAGATAATAAGGGAAGACGAAAAGACCCCGCGGAACTTTACCTTTTCTATTAAGATTTTACATCAATTAAAATAATTCTCAATAAGGTTTGATTGGGGCAATCTCGGAACCACATAAACTTCCGACTTTTTTTAAAAAAAATAAAAAACTTGTTTTGGACTAAAAAGAAGTTACCCCGGGGATAACAGCGTTATCCAACTCGAGAGTACACATCGAAAGTTGGGTTTGCGACCTCGATGTTGGCTTAAGGACATCCACATTAGTGCAGCCGCTATGAATGGATAGTCTGTTCGACTATTATAACCTTACACGAGCTGAGTTAAAACCGGCGCAAGCTAGGTTGGTTTCTATCTCCCTTCTATATTACTCTTCTTGATTGTACGAAAGGACCTCAAGAGACGTAACTAAAACTACGCCCAAATAAACATACTAAACATTACTTTAACCCCTAATATACTTCCTGCAAGTTAGTATAATAATACCACTGACTTAGAATCAGTAAATAAGTTAAACACTTACATGCAACAAACCTCACTAACAATAAATCCGCTAAAGAAAAGAAGCTATACCTTTAAGCAATTAGCTGTTACCTAATAAATAGTGGTCACCCACCTTTTCTACACCAGAAAATAGTTTAAGTAAAATAAAAGCTTTGGGAGCTTTAGATTTGGTATACCAATTTTCTGAATTAAATTTCCGCTTCGAAAAACTCACCCAGCAATTAAAATTCTTAATAATTCCCTGTATGACCTACCCGCCCCCATTAATCTCTCCAGTTGATGAAACTTTGGCTCCCTCTTAGGCCTTTGCTTAGTCATACAAATTGTTACCGGCTTATTCCTAGCTATGCATTATACGTCAAATGTGGATTTAGCCTTCTACTCAGTTTCCCACATCTCCCGAGATGTAAATTTTGGATGATTAATACGAACCATCCATGCCAACGGTGCCTCATTCTTCTTCGCCTGTATTTACCTCCACACAGGCCGCGGGATATACTACGGATCGTACTTAGCAAAAGAAACGTGAAACATCGGAGTTATCTTAATACTCCTTACTATAGCGACAGCTTTCTTAGGTTACGTACTACCTTGAGGTCAAATATCCTTTTGAGGAGCAACTGTAATCACAAACTTACTCTCAGCAATTCCTTACATTGGGAAAACACTAGTTTACTGGCTATGAGGCGGATTCTCTGTGGCTAACGCCACACTTAATCGATTTTTTGTACTTCATTTTTTACTTCCATTTGTAATTGCAGCCTTGGCTGCAATCCACCTCTTATTCCTTCACGAATCTGGATCCAACAACCCACTAGGTATTTCATCTAATCCTACATTAATTCCATTTCACATTTTCTACACAGCAAAAGATACAGTAGGTTTTGTTACACTAATCCTACTCTTAGCTACCATCTGTCTTTTTTGACCAAATCTCTTAACAGACCCAGAAAACTTCCTTCCAGCTAACCCCCTCAGAACCCCAGTACACATTCAACCCGAATGATACTTTTTATTCGCATATGCAATCCTCCGATCAATTCCAAATAAACTAGGCGGAGTGCTCGCCCTAGTAATGGCAATTCTAATTCTCTTCATCATACCTTTAACACACACAAACTCCATGCGTTCTACCTCATTTTACCCTCTAAATCAAACACTCTTTTGAGGTTTTGTAAGCACCTTCCTAATCCTCACTTGAATTGGTAAGCAACCTGTAGAAGATCCTTTCATTTGGGTAGGCCAAACACTCTCTACCGTCTACTTTATATATTTTTTAATCACACCAGCAATTACCAAACTATGAGATTACTTAATCTTCAATAATTAAATCCACTAAAAGAGTAGATAATTTAAGCCTAAAATATAACACTGAAAATGTTAACATGATTATTAATCTCTCCTCATTAGCATAAAATAAATAATATGTAGTTATATATAATAAAAAGAAAAAGATCAGTACAAAAATAAAAACAATCATAAAAACACGAATAAAACTAAACAACCTAACACTCTGTACAAACACAGAAACCCTGATACCATTCTTTAAACCCTCAAAAATACCTTGTCCACCAAAAATTTCCATTCAACCTTGATCCAAATGGCTATGTATTGTTGCTCCGCCTTTTAATCCGATCCCAGCCATCAACCTGCCTGAAATTAACCCTATAAATCACATCCTTGACATAAATCAACTCCCTCAACCACTAAACATCTTGTTTAACACTTTTACTCCTAAAACCCCATAGATAATATACAAACCACCCCCAAAAGTTACAAGACCAATAACTATTTTCCCAAACACACCAACCAGATTAAAACCCCTAGCCATAATTCAAACCTCTTGTAAAACCCACCCACCAAAAACAGCCCCAAGTGCTAATACCAAAATTGAAATAACCTCATACCCACTCTCAACACCAAAACCTCTTATAGATCTACCATAACTCTGTCCAAACACAGTTGATAAAATTCGGGACCTGTAAACTAGCCTTAACCTAGCTCCAACTAAAACTACAACAATCTCTATTACTCCCCCAGTTCCCCTAAAAGCTCCCTCCAAAATTAGATCCTTCGAATAAAACCCGCTAAGAAAGGGCATTCCACACAAAACCGCCCTCCTAAGAATCAAACAAGCACCCCTAAAAGGCAACAACTTATTAATCCCGCCCAAAATACGACCATCTTGCGTATCAGCACTAAAATGAATCACCGACCCAGCACACAAAAATAAAAGAGCTTTAAATAGAGCATGCGTAAACAGATGAAATACAGCAATAATAGGATAACCGATCCCAATGGTATATATTATCAACCCTAACTGCCTTAACGTAGACAAAGCAATAATTTTCTTTATATCAACCTCAAAGCAAGCCCTCAGTCCAGCTATTATTATCGTTAGACCACCCACTTTCCTAAGAAAATACAAAACCTCAGGACTCTCGATTAAAGAACTATAAAATCGAATAATCAAATAAACACCAGCTGTAACCAAAGTAGAAGAGTGAACAAGAGCCGACACAGGCGTAGGAGCTGCTATTGCCGCAGGCAATCACGCAGAGAATGGAATTTGAGCACTCTTTGTCATAGCCCCAATCACAACCAAAAAACAAATAACTATCAAATAATCCCCGCACAAACCAAACCCAAACCGCCACTCCCCTAAATTAATTAAAAAGCAAATAGCCAGAATCAATAAAGCATCACCAATTCGATTAGCTAAAACAGTTAACATTCCAGCAGCCAATGATTTTTTATTCTGGTAGTAAATCACCAAAGCAAATGACACAATCCCCAAACCATCCCACCCAAGAAGAATTGTAATAAAACTTGGAACAAAAATTAATAAATTCATAGAGCTGACAAAACCTACAATTAAAAACGTAAACCGCCGCATAAAGACTTCTCCCTCTATATACGAAATCATAAACAAAGATACAGAACCCGAAATAACACAGACAAGACAAGAAAAGACAACTCTTATCCTGTCTAAAATAATAGGCAAGGTTCAATCCACCCTACAAACAGAAAAAATTTGTCACTCAATCAAATAAGTGCTATTATTATTAATAATTTCCCAGAATCTAAATACACATAATGTAGCCCCAAAAAAGAAAAAAAGAGAGGATAATAAAGGAGCCCCCAAAAACCCTAAAATCTTCATCTATTAATAGTATGTAATTTTTTCTACATTCAGCTATCCCCAACAGATAACCAATATTAATACCATCTTATTATCTAATTGTTTACTTGCTTCATCACACCTTAATTACTTTAATTAATTCATTAACTTATTATCTTTATATCCACACAAAACCCACCAAAACACAATTCATATCTTATTTACCCACCCTTCATAATCTTACTTTTAATACCTTTAACTGATCCACATCCTCCTACGTATTTCATAGCTTCACCAAGTTTTCTCGCCCATTAATTTAATTTAAATTGTATTTCTTTTCACAACTTTTTATAAACAACTTATTTATCTCAAGTCAAATATACTGAGAACTAGTGAACGCATACACGAATGAATTTGGATCATTAGAAGGAGATAAAACTCCGCTCTCATCATAAAAACCTTACCTTGTAGTATATACCAACAATATTACTGTAAACTGCAACTTTACATAAGCAATCAGCCAAGGTATTATCAACCTTTATAACTTATAGCATCAAGCCGGAATTAACGGACTACTCTGATGAGGTAGAATATGGAAATTACTAACCCTGATGCCTACAAAAAGTAGTATAAAATTTTACAACTTGCTTACACCAAGTAAAAGGTTTCAACTCCCTTTTTGAAGTAAAGTGGCAGAAAAGTGCCTCAGATTTAAGCTCTGATCAGGGAGACCAACTCCCTTTACTAATTATCCATCATTTAGCCTCTACAATTATTGTGTATGCTTTAATCCTTTTAGGTGTAGCCTTTTTTACTCTTCTAGAACGCAAAGCTCTGGGCTACTTCCAAATTCGAAAAGGACCAAATAAAGTTGGAATTGTTGGGATTCCACAACCATTAGCAGACGCCCTAAAACTATTTGTAAAAGAGTGAATTATACCACTAACCTCTAATATTCTTCCATTTATTATAACCCCAACAATTATATTGACCATAGCACTAAGTCTATGACAACTTTTTCCATCACACATATTGACCTCATTTATAGTCTTAGGTGTACTTCTTTTCTTAAGCATCTCTTCATTAACTGTTTATACCACCTTAATAGCAGGCTGATCCTCTAACTCAAAATACGCCTTGTTTGGAGCTATCCGAGCAATGGCCCAAACCATTTCCTATGAAGTCACCATAGCTCTAATTATTTTTTTTTACTTATTTCTTAGTATAAAAATAGACCTTATTAGAATTCGGCAAATTAATACACAAACACCAACTCTAATCCTATTTCTACCGCTAGGATTTATATGACTCACAGTAATCCTAGCTGAAACAAATCGAACCCCATTTGACTTTGCTGAAGGCGAATCGGAACTAGTCTCCGGCTTCAATATTGAGTATGGGGGGGCTGGTTTCGCCTTTCTTTTCATAGCAGAGTACAGAAATATTTTATTTATGAGCTTATTAACATCTTGCCTATTAACCGGAACCTTACTTATAGCTATCCCAACAGCAATCGTATTCCTTTGAGCCCGAGCAACTCTTCCACGCTATCGTTATGATCTCCTAATAGCAATAGCGTGAAAATCGTTTTTACCACTAAGACTAGCCCTACTTTTTGCATTAATCCCACTACTAACCCTCTAAGCTACACACCAGTAGTATATACCGTACAATTGCCTTCCAAGCAGAAAGTCCCAATGGGCTAGTGTAATAATATTACTTCTCTTATCTACTCTAAGACTTTACTTTATACTCTCAATAGCCCTCCCAATACACCCTCTATCACTAGGTATAATAATCCTTTTATTAGCCTTTATTAATTGTGCCACAATTGCCACGATAAGCCCATGATACGCATACCTGCTTTTTTTTATCTTCATTGGCGGAATGCTGGTGATATTTGCCTATATTGCATCTCTTTCCCCGAATATGATGTTTTCAATTAATAATCAACTTATGCCAACAATTATAACTGCAATTAGCCTAATATTTTTAATAAGTCCAGGCCTAACTTTTAACCTACCAACAAATCAAGAACTTAAGTTATCCATCACCTCAATAAATCAAATAGTTAGATCCCTATACCTTCAAAACGGTAATATATGTCTAGCTGTACTAGCCTGCTTATTACTATTTACCATAATTATTGTAGTAAAACTATGTAAACCAAAAATGGGGGCATTACGCCCCTTTGCTTAGGCTTTATCAACTAAAAAATATAACCTTATACACTACAAAAACAGAGTAAGCCTAATCCCCATCACACCTAATGGCAGAATTAATACAAACCCAACCAAGTAATTAATAAATTCCTCAATAGCCTTCCTTCTACGAACTCATAATGGGCATTGACCATGCTGTGTAGCCGAATAAACATACCACGAATAAAGACCACTTAGAAAAGTCATAACCCCAGTAACCACCCCAAAAACAACAGAATATCTTAAAATCGAAATCCCTAACATTAACTCCCCCCAAAGGTTTAAAGAAGGCGGAGCAGCCATATTAATGGCGCACATTAAAAACCACAACAAAGCAACCCCAGGCACCATAACTAATCCCCCCTTCACTAAGTACAATCTACGAGTTGCATAATTTTTATAACTTTCTCTAGCTAAAAAAAATAGCCCTGAAGAACATAAACCATGAGCAATTATTATTAATAAGCATCCAAATCACCCTCAATTTGTGTTTGAAAATACACCCCCTAAAACTAACCTTATATGACCCACAGAGGAATAAGCTACCAAAGCCTTCACATCTCTTTGAGCAAAACAAACGACACTAGCTAGCATCCCTCCGCCCAACCCCAAACAAAAAATAAAAACAACAACAACAGGACCGATTATCCTAATTATACTAAATATACGGATTAACCCATAACCCCCCAACTTTAACAAAACACCAGCCAAAATCATAGACCCAGCTACCGGAGCCTCAACATGTGCTTTCGGAAGTCATAAATGAAACCCATAGATTGGTAATTTAACTAAAAAAGCTAAGGAGCTACACAAAACTACCAACCACCCCCCCTTCACCCTTCTACAATACCCCCAACCCCAGAACACAGAGCCACTATCCACTAGAGTAACAAAAATAAAAACCAACAAAGGGAGCGAAGCTCTAACAGTGTATAACATTATGTACTTACCGGCCTGCAAACGCTCAGGCTGATACCCTCACCCCATAATAATTAATAAAATAGGAATTAAGCTAACCTCAAATATAATATAAAACCTAAGAAACGACCTAACCACAAAACTAATGACCAGAACTAGCATTAAAACTAAAACCCCAACAATAAAAGCATTTCCACTATTTCCACTCTTTAACACATCACGTACACTGGATAGCACCCTCAATCCACACACCAAAATGGTCAATGAAACAAGACCCACAGAATAATTGTCAACAATAAATACCTCTCCACAACACTTAACCAAATCCAAAGGATTAAACCACAATCTTACCCTAATTACTAATAAAACAGCACAACCCCACACAAAACCCCACCAAAACAACCCACTTCTTACCAATACAACTATTATAGCTATTACTTTAATAAGAATAAGCCTAAAAATGCCCTAAAATCAAACCGCCCACGTAATCACTTCCCGTACTACGCACCAAAGAAACCAATACCCCTAACCCTAAAGCCGCTTCACACACTCCAAAACCCAAGAAAATTAAACAAACTACGCTAACCCTACCTATAAACCAAACCCCGCTAAAAACCAAAATATACACCCTTAAAGTAAAAATCTCTATCCTTAATAAAGCCCCAAAAAGACTCTTACGCTGAGAAGCCAAACACACTATCCCAACTAACACCCCAATAACCCCAACACCCGAGAATTGGAAAACACTCACTGTTCAATTACTTAACTTTCTTATTCCCAAAACCTCACCCAAACCCATTTTCTTTAACCGCCCTAAATCTATGAAGGAAACTACTACGTACGCAATAATCCCCCCGAACTATCCACCAAAACCTAACTGAAAAAAAAATCCAACAAACAAGAATAACTAAAAACACAATCTCCCAAGATATAGGACTCAACTGAGGCAAAAAAGAATACCACAAGGCAACATAGGCTTGACAAACCTGCGTTATATTTTAACTAATTCTTTAAACCTAATTTTTATGGACTAGAGGATGATCAGATGAATATAACCCGACTAACAAAATAAACACATAAGCTTGCAAAAACCTTACAGCAAACTCAAACAAAATATAACCCCACATAATTACACTACCAAACACCCTACCAATAATAGACATCCCATAAAAAAACTCAACTACATATTCACCAATTACATGTAACATCAAATGTCCCATAGTAATATTAGCAGCCAATCGAACCCCTAAAGTAATTGGACGAATTAAAATTCTAACACTTTCAATTAACACAAGTAACGGAACCAATCTACCCGGTCTCCCAGTAGGAACTAGCTGGCCAGCCCTACTTTCTCAAGAATAAATCCAACCTCTAAATACCAGACAAAATCATACAACCCCTGCCAACCTAAAAGTAAAAGATAACTGTCTAGTGGGGCTAAAAATCCCAGGAATCATCCCAGAAAGATTTACCACAAAAATTAATACAAATAAAGAAACTTGACCAATAACAAAACCCCCAAAAAATTTTCCAGAACAACTCTTTACTAACCCAGAAACTAACTCAACAAGTGTGAAAAAAATAACTCTCACACCAGAAACCATCACCCAACTACGCCCTAAAAAAATTAATAAACCTCTAAACCCCAACATTCAAACCACCCTCAAACTACTAACCCTCAAATAGCTTCCACCATCTAACGAAGAAAAAATATCTACTAACATTCTAACTAGCAAAAATTACTCTAAGAACCCCACCAATAAATACACAAATACAAAAAAATCCAAACAACATCAACAAAATGCCAATACCAAGCAGCAGCTTCAAACCCAAAATGATGAGAAATAGAAAAATGGTGCAAATAACACCGAACTGTACAAACAACCAAAAAAGCCCTTCCAATCAATACGTGTAAACCATGAAACCCAGTTATAACAAAAAAAGTTGACCCGTACACACTATCCGCGATACTAAACGAAGCTTCTTGGTACTCTCCCCACTGCAAGACCGTAAAATACACCCCTAAAAAAACCGTTAAACCTAACCCGTACAAAGCCTCTTCACGACTTCCTGCCATCAATCTATGATGAGCTCAAGTAATCCTAACACCAGATCCTAACAACACAGCCGTATTAAGTAAAGGTACCTTAAACGGATTAAGAGGACAAACCCCAACAGGAGGCCAAACACAGCCCAACTCAATAGTTGGCACGAGACTCCTATGAAAAAACCCTCAAAAAAATGCAAAAAAAAAGCAAACCTCAGAAAAAATAAATAAAACCATACCTCAACGCAAATTTATTCTAACTCATCTAGTATGATAACCTTGATATGTTCCCTCACGAACCACATCACGTCACCACTGAACTATTGTTAACATAATTACTAAAATTCCGAGTAATATTAAAAACACTCCCTTCCCATGAAATCATCTAACTAATCCAACCGTCAAAAACAAAGCCCCACTTGCCGCAGTAAAAGGCCACGGCCTAAATTCCACCAAATGAAAAGGATTACGTAGCATTAATCTATTATTCCACCCACAAACTTTCTTATTTACACAATCACAATCTTTACAACTTGACTATTAGAGTGAAAAGAAGCAGGAAAAATCCTATCCTGTCACTCAAAAGCCCTGCCCAATCCACTTCCCCACATGACAGATCGCTGCGCCACAAAAGACTCCAATAACATAAATATAAATAATAAAACAGAAACAAAAGACACCAAAGACCCCCAAGATGAAACTACGTTTCATTTAGCAAATCTATCAGGATAATCAGAATATCGACGAGGTATCCCAGCCAACCCTAAAAAATGTTGTGGGAAAAATGTAAGATTCACACCAACAAACATCAAAACAAAATGAACCTTCCTTCACACAGCATGAAAAGTAACTCCAAAAATAAGAGGATATCAATAACTAAAGGCCCTAAATAAAGCAAAAACAGCCCCCATTCTCAACACATAATGGAAATGAGCCACTACATAATAAGTATCATGTAAAACAATATCTAAAGATGAATTAGACAAAACAATCCCCGTCAATCCGCCAACCGTAAACAGAAAAATAAAACCTAAAGCCCACATAATCGGAGGTTCAGTTTTATTCACAAACCCATGAATCGTAGCCAACCACCTAAAGACCTTAATTCCAGTAGGCACAGCAATAATTATAGTCGCGGCGGTAAAATAAGCTCGAGTATCCACATCCATCCCTACAGTAAACATATGATGAGCCCAAACGATAAACCCTAAAACCCCAATTGAAACAATAGCATACACCATCCCCAAATACCCAAATACCTGCTTCTTCCCAGCATAATGAACAACAATATGTGAAATTATCCCAAAACCAGGAAGAATCAAAATATATACCTCCGGATGGCCAAAAAACCAAAACAAATGCATATACAAAATCGGATCCCCCCCTCCAGTAGGATCAAAAAAAGATGTATTCAAGTTACGATCCGTAAGTAATATCGTAATAGCACCTGCTAAGACAGGCAACGCAGCGACCAACAAAATAGCTGTCACAGTTACAGCTCATACAAACAAAGGAATTCGCTCAGCAACCAACCCATAAGAACGTATATTCCCAACAGTAGAAATAAAATTAATAGCCCCCAAAATAGAAGAAGCACCCGCCAAATGTAATGAAAAAATAGCTAAATCAACCGAAGCACCGGAATGTGCGACATTCCCTGACAAAGGCGGATAAACAGTTCACCCAGTACCAACCCCACTCTCCACTAAAGAAGATCTTAATAATAAGAAAAGAGCTGGTACAAGTAATCAAAACCTTAAATTATTTAACCGAGGAAAAGCTATATCAGGCGCCCCAATCATTAAAGGAATAAGCCAATTCCCAAAACCCCCAATTATTATAGGCATTACCAGAAAAAAAATTATTATAAAAGCATGAGCAGTTACAATTACATTGTACAACTGATCATCTCCCAGTAACCTGCCGGGCTGACCCAACTCAGCCCGAATCAAAAGCCTTAAAGCCAACCCAATCAATCCTGACCACAAAGCAAATAACAAATACAACGTACCAATATCCTTATGATTAGTAGAACATAATCACCGCAA